ATAAATACCGGGGCTTTGCAATATTTGATTGATCACAATTCTATATATTCCCTTTACTATAGAAGTTCCCAGAGAATTCATTAGAGGAATGTTTCCAATCAAAATTGTTTGTTCTTGCATATCCCTGCGGGTTTTCCAAATTAGTCCTGCGGATACATATAATTCAGAAGAATATGTGAGTAATTTATACACAGCATCTCTTTCTTTTATCAATGGTTCTACAAATTGATATGTTTCCAAAAATAATTGAAATTCCGCTTTTTGATCCGTATCTTCTATTTTTGGAAACTTAGAAAGTTCTTCCATCAAGCCCTGATCAATGAACCTACAAAATCCTTCAAATTGTATCTGATTAAACCCGGGTATTGTATACATTCCCTCATTTCCATCCTGGAGCATTTTGAATTTCCTATTTATCAAAAAATCCCATTATTAGATCATTCTTCATCGAATCATATAGATGATCTAGTAACGGTAGAATTTAGATTCTGTTTACTGAATCGCATGAAATTTGACTCCATTCCAGATATGGAATGTATGAAATACGTATGAACGGCGGAAGAAAGAGAATTTTCTATTTCAAATTAGAATTTGCAACAGATACAAACGGAAAGGGGTTGATAAAACATTCCTAGAAAGAGAATTATGCCACTTAGGCTTACTATATTATGATTATGGGATTTTGTATAGAATATCAAAACGGATTCCATTCCTAGCATTATTATGCTATTACATATTCCAATCAACTTGCATACCAGCCAACTAAATGGACTCGGTATTTGATCTTTTCGTTGAGATAAAGACATAAAAACCAGAAACAATATAGAGTCTATTTTTTTAGCACTTAACCTCTTTTATGATTCCATTGTTCAAAAAAGATTCACAGAGAAGAGATATTTTTTTACCTAACCCAGTTTTTAGTAGAATTGGCAGAATACGATGGAGAAAGTTAGAATTGTAAAGTATCAAAGTATCTAAGAAGGGCTGGATTTATTAAACACGTGCAGATAGAGCTATCTATAGATCCGTCTTCTCCCTTATTTCCGTGCTCTATCAAAACAAAGTTTCTATTTTCTATTCCACGAAAAACTGAAGCACGATAATTTTCTGATAATTTCCTATAGGCAACATATATATATATAAATAAGATACCCAATTCGATTAGATATCTGTGTAACAATTTCTGTTCTGGGGTTTACATATACTCATAATTGTTGTTATAATTGAAATTGAGAAGGATTTTGGATTGAAACAAATCAACACTGATGTGTTATGCACCAACTTTTTGATTATGTCATTAGGAAAACACAATTGGAGATTCAAATCCAAAAAGAGTTCACGAATTCGCAGGCAGCAGTCAATAGTTAACGGTTCCAAGTTGTCATAATTTTTTTTATGACTGAAAATCTGCCCTTTTTAATATTAATAGAATTTAATATTAATAGAAAGGGAGGGGAAATTTTTAGGCATTATGTGTTTTGAGATACTATACAATCAATCGAAGGGTTGGATCAAATCCAACCAAAAAGAAAAAATAAATAAAGAGGAGGAGGGTTTCTTTTAGGAAAGGGATTAAGAAAAGGAGGATTAAGATGCAAGTACAATAAAAAAAGAAGTTCCGTACTCCAACCCGAAGGGGAAAATTTGCATCTATTTTGTATCAATTTGGCGGCATGGCCGAGTGGTAAGGCGGGGGACTGCAAATCCTTTTTCCCCAGTTCAAATCCGGGTGTCGCCTGATCAACAAAAAAAAAAGGCTCCAAATCTCTGATTGCTGATAGAACTCTCCAAATTATTCCCCAGCGGAAGTAGAAGAAATGGACTGTTGATACTTGTTTGCTTCTACGCATCGGATCTGAGGGTTTTCTAAAAGATTGTAAATCTTTGGATCTAGAATTCAAGGAAAGATTCGAATGGGGGAAGGGCTCTCAAGACTTCTCGATTCCTTTCTACTGCTAATCTTTCTACTACTAATGTAGTGTCTACTGACTGGGTCTTGAATTCCATTGGATAGCCGGATAGGAAATCTAATTCCATTAGTAGTTGTGGAGGGGGGGGAAGATCCTTTAGATACTTTATATATGGACTCACGAGAATCTCTGAATGTTCAGGCATTCAATCAATATTAGATTGGATTGATAATTTACTTGAAATAAAATAGATATAGAAAAACTGCAAAAAGAATTTCTTTTCAGCAACCTCTCGTCAAGAATATGAGATACCATCTCCCAACTGTCTCTGCGAAACATTCGGGAGATGGTATGGATTAGATCAAAAGGGAAATAGAGGTATGGAATAGATAGTGATCTATGATTATGCTTTTTTACTTTACTTATGAAGGTTAACAAAAAAGAATAGGCCTTATTATTCCTACATGTTCCATTAATAAGAGTTCCTTGAGATATCATTGCATATTTTACTTGTATTTAGTCTTTCCAGATTTCAAATCATATAGGAATTTTTTAGAAGTGGATTTGTTGGATTGGTTCATCAATAGTCTTCGGTCAGAATCCCTTTTTGACTCTGCGCCATTGATTCCACTATTATTAGTGAGCAATAATGGAATAATTCCTTCATCAAGATAGGGGACATAATTCACATGGATATAGTAAGTCTTGCTTGGGCTGCTTTAATGGTAGTCTTTACATTTTCCCTTTCACTCGTAGTATGGGGAAGAAGTGGGCTCTAAAGGTACTACTAATTGAGTTGAGGAATCAAACTCTATCAATTGTTTTATAGGTCGTTCTGCAAGGCGGTTTGAACTCTTTAAAAAGAAAAAAATCGAATATATATCTTCATTTTGAAATTCCATTGGATTCTAGTGGAATAATGTATTATATGACTAATACTCTTTCAATCAAAGAGATATTTCACGGATTCCCATGTTTGTGTTTCGAAAGGAAAGGGATACAGATGATAGAAAATTTAGTCCAACTTAATTCTTCCCAACTTTTCTATTTCAATGAACGGGCTCTTACCAGAATGATAGATGGATGAAGACCCGATCCCCTTTTCTTTCCCTTTTTACTCTTCAAAAAGGAAGTCGTTTTGTTAAGTGTATACGCACTTTATATGAGAAAGAATATAAACATAGTGGTTGTCTAACGGGATACTATGCATAATAAAAGAAGATCTTGCCTTAGGGGCGTCACATATTGCGCACTTTCCTTTTTTTATTATTTTCTATTATTTTTTTCCTTTTCTTTTCGGAATTTCGATTTTATCGACGCATTTCATATCATGGTTCAACCGTTAAAAATCGGCGAGGTTTACTCTTCGAAATCCGAAGAAGTGCCCACAGAACTCCTGTCAATGGCTCAATTTCTTCGGAATGCTAAAAAAAAATGACTATTTGATTTTATTAATATATGCCCATATCGTTTTTCCTGCATTGATTTGATTCTTTCGATAGATCCTGAAATTCATAGTGTAAATAATCAAAAATCTAGAAATTCGAACTATAAGAGTCAGACGATTATTTCAGATTGCTCGAAACAAATAGATGTATCAAAGAAATAGAATTGGGTCCTATGTCCATTCTATATATGAAATGAATGGAATTGATATCTACATATATGAAGATAATATTGTAGATTGATTTCTATTTAGCCTCTATCTTTATTAGATTATAAAGTACAACTTTCTTTATACGCTGTATAACTTTATATACTCCAATAATACTAACACTAATAGATAGTATGGTAAGAAAGAAGGGTTCATCTATTTCTTTCTTACCGTACTATCGGATCTCATAGAATACTGCCGATTATAGTCCGCTCATTTCATTTAAGACGCAAAATTAGAATCCTTTTCATTTGATTTGTTTAACCATTAACTCATTAATTAATCATTTTGACTTACGGTTTTTACGTAAATGATAAGTAGAAACGCAGTAGGGACTAGAATGAACAGTGCAGTAGCAATAAATGCAAGAATATTTACTTCCATAATCTCATCGTTTTTTTACTTCAAAATAACTCGGGATTTAATCCCATAGAGATAATAAATCTTTATCCTGTCAATTCAATGAATGAATTCCCTCTCGATGATCTTGAAATCAGATCAATATCATGAATAACAATATCTGAGCTATCAAATCAATTCGTCGTCAAGAATTGAATAGTATAACATAGGAAGATCTTTTATCCATACCGAATCCAAAATTTCTTTATTTCTCATTCTTTTCTGTTCTTTATCTATAACCTACCTTACGTCCTCCTTGTACAATCATCGGATAAAGTATCGTCCGACCACCCGTCCGTTTCCATTAGTCACAAACCCCCAACAAACAATCGAAGCGAAGTGGAAAAAGAAGGGAGTTACGTTCTAAACTCCGTTTTTTTTAATGATCTAGTTTTCTTGGAAGACAAAGAAGTGTGATAAAGAGGAGTCCCGGGATAAAGGATGGAATATTCCATCAAACTAACTATTTTAGTTTGGGGTTTGTTCGTTCTTCGACGAGCCCTCTAAAAAAATATCAAAATAGGAAGGAAAAATGGATTTATTCCCCTGCTACTTGCTAAGCTAAAAGGGGTGGGATATTGATCTTTATTTTTCTTTTACCCTCCTTCCTTAGGTTATTCGTACTGGGATACCTATACCAAAAGCTCAGCGTACAATTTGAATGAAATAGATTTTTCAACTTCACATTAGTAATTGCCGTTACACAAACAAAACCGAAGTCAGAAGGGGGGATTTTTGAATCTGGAAAAGTATTCTATCAGGGAAATGAAATTCTGTTAATGTGAAATTCATTTTGTATTGTACAAGAAATGAATTCAATTTGGGTCTGTGCGCCCAAGAAACATATAGTCCTCTATTCCATTACATGAATTGGGAACAATCGAAAAAGCAGACTCAGTATCTCATGGAATCCGGACTAGAATGCTCTCAATAATTGTACTAAATATGTCTTTCTCCTACCAATCTGTAGGAGTTGAAATAATGAAAATCCCCCTATTTATTTGATGAGAAATGCGAAATGCCAAAGGAAAGAAAAA